AATAGTTCATTACTGGTTTCATAATAGATAGAAAGTTATCATCTTGGTAAAGTACGAATCCATGGGTTCTAATAATTCATGAAAGATTTTTATCCTATTCATACAATAAATGCAAAATCCATAAAAAATATTGCCTTTTTTTTTTCATATTGTTAAAAGTTTTTTGCTCTAACTTGCATTTCAAATAATTGGCGGATCGTACAATATACTATAATGCAATAGTATATAGACATTGATGAAGAGAACAAACAAGACAATAGTCGGAAAAATCTATATTTGTAATGCAACTTTTGTTATATTAGATCCAAACAAAGCAAAGGTTCCTTTTTGACCGAACCAGAATACAATGACAGAACTCCATAATATGATATGGAAAGAAAGAATGTAGAACCTAAAAGGATAATGGAAATGGAAATTGCTAACCCTCAAATTGAGTTGGATCTAAAACAAAATAAAATAAAGTAAAAGTCAATAGATCGGGGGATACTTTTTTATCTTCTCATTCGAGATATTTTATTGGGCAATTACCTACTACTGAATCTAATTAGTTAAAATATAAAAATATATAAGTAAAGGAGTTTCAAGCATTAACGCACAAGTTGCGCAATGAATCGACGATTCATAATCACAGGATTAATCGATGTTACGGCCAATGAATTAATTCTTTTTCTACCTATGTCTATGTTACTCTATCTTTGTTAGTATCGTTTATAATGACTAATAAATCAAGAACTTTCAATTGGAATTAATTCTGTCAATTGGTATTTTTTTTTATTATATCTCGCAAAAATAGAAGCTTAGGTAAATGTTTTATCAATCAGCATATGTAGCAAAAGAACGTATCTTATTTAGCTCTTTCATGCCTACTATAACTAGTTATTTCGGTTTTCTACTGGCTGCTTCAACTATAACCCCAGCGCTTTTGATTGGTTTGAACAAGATACGACTTATTCGAAGTTAATTGAATGAGCAATTGATAAAAATGAATATTTCTCTGAGATTTCAAGTGTTTTAAGGTTCTTTTCGATGTCAATTGTCAATTTTTGGTTATTGAGATTCACGGATGATTCAGATTAATATTTAGGAATAAAATTTACCTCTCTTTTTCTCTCAAAGAAATCAAAATGATTGAAGTTTTTCTATTTGGAATCGTATTAGGTCTAATTCCTATTACTTTGGCAGGATTATTCGTAACTGCGTATTTACAATACAGACGCGGTGATCAGCTGGAGCTTTGATTGATTGAGTAACATTTCTTTTTTGATTTTGATTGACCTCCTCTCTACAGGAGGTCAAATTTGAATTGTAATTCAACTTCTTTAATTAGTTTATTGTTATTCAATATAACAAAGAACACAATCACGCTCTGTAGGATTTGAACCTACGACATCGGGTTTTGGAGACCCACGTTCTACCGAACTGAACTAAGAGCGCTTTCTTATGACAGAAGATATAACTGTAAGGAAAAGAATTCCTTTTGTACCCTTAATTCAATAAATACATCTTGCATGCATATAGTATGCTAAAGTGAAAAATTATGCCCAATTATAATTGATCTCAAATAATCCCTCGTTACTGCCCATAGGAGGAGTAATAGGTAGGGATGACAGGATTTGAACCCGTGACATTTTGTACCCAAAACAAACGCGCTACCAAGCTGCGCTACATCCCTTTTTTCAATTGTCGTACAGTGTCATTGTACAAAAGCCCTGCCTTGTTTTCCATATCGTTATTTTCTCCTTTATCTATATAAAATAGATTTTCTTGCCATTTCTTCTTTTTGGTTTTAGATACATATATCTTTTTGGTTTCATATACATATAATAAACTATATACATCTGAAATGAAACCTAAGATAAAAAAAAAAGAATGGCTATTTATCGGTTCAGGGTATTTTTTTTTTTTTTCTGTTTTAGGGTGGGGGTAGGGGCAAGAAAATCCCATCTACTGACTCATTGTACATAGACATTTTAGTTATAAATGTTGCATAAAAATACAAGTGATCCTAAATTTAGTTCCAGCATCTGATCATACATGTATTACAATAAAGAAGGAGGATTTTCAATGCGAGATATAAAAACATATCTCTCTGTGGCACCTGTGCTAAGTACTCTATGGTTTGGGTCTTTAGCAGGTTTATTGATAGAAATTAATCGTTTATTCCCGGATGCCTTGTCATTTCCTTTTTTTTAATTCTAGTTATTAATATGGGAAGAAATGAATAAAATTAGAGATACAAAAAATTCTATGTGACTAATTTTCTCCACCCCCCTTTTTTAGTTGTTTAGGATAGGAAGAAAAGAAAAAGAATAAAGAGGGGGTATTTAACCCTAGCGTGGGATGGGTGGGTCTAATATCGAATTTGATTGGTAGAATAGAAATGTAGGTCTAAGACAGGCTTCACGAATATAAAATACGTAAACGAAATACTGTGATTAGACTAAGAACAATTGCTAGTTAGAAAAAGTTGTATTAGTTAATTATTACATTATAGGGAATGCTTTCAAAAGCAAATTTTAGTGACTTCTATTGATTTTTCGTTTTTATGTTCCTTTCTTCTTCTTCGGTTCGGGTCAAAAATAGAAGAGTTGAGTCGATCCAAAATCCAAAGCAAAGGAGGTCCGTGGCCAAAGGCAAAGATGTCAGAGTCAGAGTTATTTTGGAATGTACCAGTTGTGTCCGAAATGGTGTCACTAAAGAATTTCCGGGCATTTCTAGATATATTACTCAAAAGAATCAACACAATACACCCAGTCGATTAGAATTAAAAAAATTTTGTCGCTATTGTAAAAAGCATACAATTCATGGGGAAGTAAAGAAATAGATCGAACAGAGTGTGTGGGCGATCCTTCCAATCCAAGGAGCAAGAGGAGGTTAATAACATATTATATATATTACTAATTATATATATTATTACTAATTATATATATTATTATATTATTACTAATTATATATATATTACTAAATATATTACTAACATATAATATATATTACTAACATATAATATATATATCATATACTATATATATATATTATTAATAACATATATAATATAATATATAAAACATATATAATATAATATATAAAACATATATAACATATATAAATATAGAAATAAAACCCTATCCTATTTCGGTCGGATCTTAAATGCATGAAGAAATAAGATTTTAGAGATAAGGAATAAACCATGTATAAATCCAAGCAACCTTTTCATAAACCCAAGCGATCTTTTCGTAGGCGTTTGCCCCCAATTGGATCGGGGGATCGAATTGATTATAGAAACATGAGTTTAATTAGTCGATTTATTAGTGAACAAGGAAAAATATTATCTAGACGAGTGAATAGATTAACCTTGAAACAACAACGATTAATTACTATTGCTATAAAACAAGCTCGTATTTTATCTTTGTTACCTTTTCTTAATAATGAGAAACAATTTGAAAGAACCGGGTCGATCTCTAGAGCTACTGGTCCTAGAACCAGAAATAAATAGGCATACTATACTCTTCAATTGGCTCAAAACTTCAATCTGAAGTCCACATTGAAGTTTTTGAAAAAGACCAGAATCCGTATTTCATTATTGTGTTGTAATAAAAAAATGGGGAAGAATAAATCCTTTTTTTTATTGAAACATGTTCGTTCATTCATACTACTTATCTTAATTTAATTTATTTTTATTCTATCTTCCCGGAGTTTATTCTCCGGGGAATTTTATTTCAACCATTCCTGTATATAATTTTATAATCTCTTTTATTTGATAATCCTTTTGGAAATGATGCAAAGACAATTCTTATTTAATATAGCTATTTGCGCAGGTATTTTACGATTAAGAAGCAATTGCCTCTTGTACAGATTATGTATCAATCTACTATAACTATAGGAAACCTCGTTCTCACGAGTTACTGCATTTATCCGAGTGATCCACAAACGACGAAAATCTCTCTTTTGCCTACCTCTATCTCTATAAGCGGAAACAAAAGCTCTAATTTTCTGTTGAGTAATAGTTCGAGTAAGTCTTGAATGGGCCCCTCGAAAGCTTGATACAAATAAACGAATTTTTGTTCGGCGTCTCCGAGCTGTATATCCTCGTCTAACTCTGGTCATTTAATCAAATTAAACTTTGATGAATAACTAATTGATTTCTGTTCGTTCAGTCATTCTTTTTCCCCGGTTCAATTAATAACAAAACGGATTATTCCGATATATAAAATATAAATTCCAATGGCTTTTGCTACTATAACCTTCCCAACCACAATTTTTTATTTTATTTCTTTCAGTCAGGTATTTCGCTTGTGGAAATAAGAAATTCGACCAATCCATAATAAAAAAATTTGTAAAATAAATTAATTTATAAATTATTTTAAATAAAATAAAAAAAAAATAGTGGATTCCTTCGTTTCTATGGTTACTTCTTAAACGGTGAGGTCCTTTCTATACACCGGAGCTCTTTCTCCCATTCCATTTAATCAATGTTTTTGGTAACTTGTACAGTTCGCACTTTTTGGCTCTACCCATGAATTATACAGTAATAGGTCTTTTCACAATGAGAGCTATCCATACAGTGACGGCATTTAATTATGAAAGTTGGCTAGGTAGCTGACCCTCTTAGTCCGTTATTTCAAGAATAGGAGCATAATTGTTTTGCTTCTAAAATATGGTTTCCCCGCTTAATGGATAACCTTTTGCTACCAATGGAGAATTTATTTTCATCTCAAATCGAGGTGATTGGATTTGCACCAACAGAAACCATAAAATTCATACACAATCAATAGAGGTATATGATACATCTTTATTTTTAGTTTTATTTAGATAGTAAACACTATTCTTCCATTTTTCCATTCTATCTATTCATTGGTACTAGTTATTGATACTGGAACAATTGTATCATTTGTTCGAGCTCATGATCTAAACGAGTCGCACATACACCCTAGTACATGTTCCTCGACGCTGAGGGCATCCTCGAAGAGCGGGAGATTTCGTGACATTTCTGATTGGCTGTCTTGCGTTTCTAATAAGTTGTTTAATAGTTGGCATGTTGAATCGTATATATATGATGGGATTATAATGGGCTGGTTTAGATCGATCTTAACCTGATGATTATGAATTTTTTCCCTTAAATTGAATGAATATTTGACTTGGGTAAAATAAAAATAGTCAATATCCAATCATGGAAAATTTAAATTACGGTTTGATTTGAAATGGATAGGTGAAAAATACCCAGCATTTTAGACCCCTACAAGATCAATAATGCCATAAGCTTGGGCTTCTGTTGCTGACATAAAGACATCCCTTTCCATGTCTTCGGATACAACCCACAAGGGGTTGCTCGTTCTTTGTACATAAACCTTTGTGAGGGTTTCGCGAAGTGTCAGTAGTTCTTCCACTTCCAGGATGAATTCCTCCGTCTGTCCATCATAAAAAGAACTAGCGGGTTGGTGAATCATAACCCTGATTATATAACATCCATCATGAGCGGCTCCTCTATCTCACACGATTGGTCGAAGGGAAGGAATAAAAATAACAATAAGAAAAAGATAGAATTGAACAACCGTACAGGCATCTTTTGTACATTGCATACGGCTCCGCAATGGAATTGACCTTTCCCTTCCGTCCGCCAAAGAAAGGGACAAGGGTACTAGAAACAAATAGGGTCCATCCGATCCAGATCGTTGAATGATCCATTTACCACCCTTCCCCTCGTAGAAGTCAAAAATACTATGATGGTTCTGTTGCTTTATATATTTTTTATTTATCTCGTCTTTAATCTTTAATTTAGCAATCCCAAGGTTTTTTCTGACCCAATCAAATAAGGTAAGGAAAAAAGATCTTTTTTTTTTTTCTTTTTTATAACATTAATATCAGAAAGGCGCTTCTGGTGTGTAAGAAAAATGATTTGTGACGCTGAAACAGACCTCCGACGTATAAGATCAAATCGGAAATAACCTTTGTTTCATACTACTATTTCGATACATAATTTCATGTTATGAAAAAACAAAAAGGGTTTGTTCATATCGAACTTAAAATGCCATGCTATTATTACTTATTATTCATGTTCCATATGGCGAAGGCATAGTCCTTTTTTTTTTTTCAAATAAAAAACTCATTGGCGCCAAGCGTGAGGGAATGCTAGACGTTTGGTAATTTCTCCTCCGACCAGAATGAAAGATCCCATTGAAGCGGCTAATCCCATGCATATTGTATGTACATCGGGTGGCACAAATTGCATAGTATCAAAAATAGCTATTCCTGGTATTACCCATCCACCGGGGGAGTTTATAAACAAAAAAAGATCCCTAGTTTTGTCCTCTATACTAAGATATACCATAAGACCAACAATTTGATTCGAGATCTCGTTCTCAACCTCTTGGCCTAAAAAAAGTAATCTTTCTCGATAAAGTCGGTTGATTAGGACAAAATGGTATCCTTTAGTAACCGTACATGCACCTTTGGATGCATACGGTTCAAAAAGCGAAAAAAAAAAATCAATGTGTCGATTTCAGTCCTATTTCTTTTTTTTTTAACAGGGTTTTTTGTTTTTCTCTAATGAAGGGACTTTTTCTTATATTATTCTATTCTTCAAGAAACATCATAAGTTTTTGCTTCCTTCCCTAGAAAAACCCTATCTACCTATCTATAATAAAAAAAAGAATTCAAAAAACTTATTGAACTAACCTCTCATTGATGTATTGTTTCATCGAGATTCAAATCACGATGTCATTTTCTTGTTCCTAAATGGGCCCATTTATTTCTTTTAGGTTCATATTCTACTCCGGGTAAATATCTATCCGAATTTTATTTTCACATATAGAGCAAATTTTGTCAGTGCCACTTTTTTTTGCTACGATTTTTTCAATTCTTTTCATGCCTTCCGCCAAACTATTTGATATTTTATTATACTATTCCATTGATTGGTAGTTTGAGATAACCCCTAGGGTATAAAAATCCTTTATGATACAAGTGATAATGGGACCTATATTACCAATTTGGTATTTTCTGAACGGAGCCTGAATATTTCATTTTATTGGTACAAGCCAACCATAAATTCTTCTAATTTAGATTATTGATCCCTAAAAAAATTGGATTTAATTGTACTTCGCGCTCCGAGTTTTTGAGGGTTCAATCAATCTTTCTTGGGCGAAACAGAGGATATCTCGATCGGGAGAGAGAACGGGTAAATCCCATATGACCCAATATGTCTGACAAGTCGCACTATATGTCAACCCAAGCTGCATCTTCCTCTCCAGGACTCCGAAAAGGTACTTTTGGAACACCAAGGGGCATTAAATCAAAAAAAAAATAAATTAAAGTACTATATTTTACTTTGATGTGGAAACGTAACAATGAATTTATTGTCCTCATCATTTTTATTTCTGTTTCTCCTATTTTATACATAGATTGGAGGGTTCATACAGAAATACGGAATGAATAAAGAAAAATTCTTATGAGGGGATCGTTCGAATAATCAACAAGTGTTTATGCATTCGTTTTCAAAAAATGAAATCAATTCCCCATTGCGTATTGTTACTTATCGGGTATAGAATAGATCTGCTTCTCTTTGTTCCTACGAACAGAAATTTTCCATTATTTCCAATGTAACGGAATAAAATAAATATGAACCCTTGTTCATAGATAATCTACTGAAAAAGGTTAGGTACATAGTATATATATTTTTTAGTTTTTTAGTCCAATGCGATAAAGTTACATAGTGTCTATTTATCTTTGATAAAGGGGTATTTCCATGGGTTTGCCTTGGTATCGTGTTCATACCGTTGTATTGAATGATCCCGGTCGGTTGCTTTCTGTCCACATAATGCATACAGCTTTGGTTTCTGGTTGGGCCGGCTCAATGGCTCTATACGAATTAGCGGTTTTTGATCCCTCTGACCCTGTTCTTGATCCAATGTGGAGACAGGGTATGTTCGTTATACCCTTCATGACTCGTTTAGGAATAACCAATTCATGGGGCGGTTGGAGTATTACAGGGGGAACTATAACGAATCCGGGTATTTGGAGTTACGAAGGTGTGGCAGGTGCACATATTGTGTTTTCCGGCTTGTGCTTCTTGGCAGCTATCTGGCATTGGGTGTATTGGGACCTAGAAATATTTTGTGATGAACGTACGGGAAAACCCTCTTTGGATTTGCCTAAGATTTTCGGAATTCATTTATTTCTTTCAGGGGTAGCTTGCTTTGGTTTTGGTGCATTTCATGTAACAGGCTTGTATGGTCCTGGAATATGGGTGTCCGATCCTTATGGACTAACTGGAAAAGTACAACCTGTAAATCCAGCGTGGGGTGCGGAAGGTTTTGATCCTTTTGTTCCAGGAGGCATAGCTTCTCATCATATTGCAGCGGGGACATTAGGCATATTAGCAGGTCTATTCCATCTTAGTGTCCGTCCGCCTCAACGTCTATACAAAGGATTACGTATGGGAAATATTGAAACTGTCCTTTCCAGTAGTATCGCTGCTGTGTTTTTTGCAGCTTTCGTTGTTGCTGGAACTATGTGGTATGGTTCAGCAACTACCCCGATTGAATTATTTGGCCCTACTCGTTATCAGTGGGATCAGGGATATTTTCAGCAAGAAATATATCGAAGAGTTGGTGCTGGACTAGCCGAAAATCTGAGTTTATCGGAAGCTTGGTCAAAAATTCCCGAAAAATTAGCTTTTTATGATTACATTGGTAATAATCCGGCAAAAGGAGGATTATTCAGAGCGGGCTCAATGGACAATGGGGATGGAATAGCTGTTGGATGGTTGGGACACCCTATCTTTAGAGATAAAGAAGGACACGAGCTTTTTGTACGTCGTATGCCTACTTTTTTTGAAACATTTCCAGTAGTTTTGGTAGATGGAGATGGAATTGTGAGAGCTGATGTTCCTTTTAGAAGGGCAGAATCCAAGTATAGTGTCGAACAAGTAGGTGTAACTGTTGAATTCTATGGTGGCGAACTTAATGGAGTTAGTTACAGTGATCCAGCTACTGTGAAAAAATATGCTAGACGCGCCCAATTGGGGGAAATTTTTGAATTGGATCGGGCTACTTTGAAATCCGACGGTGTTTTTCGTAGCAGTCCAAGGGGTTGGTTCACTTTCGGGCATGCTTCATTTGCTTTGCTTTTCTTTTTCGGACACATTTGGCATGGCGCTAGAACCTTGTTCCGGGATGTTTTTGCTGGTATTGATCCAGATTTGGATGCTCAAGTGGAATTTGGAACATTCCAAAAAATTGGAGATCCAACCACAAGGAGACAGACAGTCTGATACAACATTGCTCTGGTATTTTTCGCCTATATTTGAATTTGATTTTTTTTTACATGGGATAGGTGGCGGAGAAATCGTGACTTGAATCACTGCTTTTCTTTGACTCTTTCCCTTTCTTTATCTGATTGATAAATGATCTTATCTGATTGATAAATGATCTTATCTGATTGATAAATGATCCAAGATGAATAGATTTGGAAGCTATAATTGTAAACCACGATCGAATCCATGGAAGCATTGGTTTATACATTCCTGTTAGTCTCTACTCTAGGGATAATTTTTTTCGCTATCTTTTTTCGAGACCCTCCTAAGGTTCCGACTAAAAAAATGAAATGATTTTTCATTATCTCAATTGAAGTAATGAACCTCCCAATATGGGAGGTTCATTACTTCGACTAGTCCCCGTGTTCCTCGAATGGGTCTCTGAGTTGTTGAGAGGGTTGCCCAAAAGCAGTATATAAGGCGTACCCAGTAAAGCTTACAAGTAAACCAGATATGGAGATGGCGACTAAGGTTGCTGTTTCCATTATTCGATTTCAAGATCGCGATGGGTCTACAATAAGATAGTTTATTTACAACTACAACGGAATGGTATACAAAGTCAACAGATCTTAACCGATGAAATAGTATTTATGGCTACACAAACTGTTGAGGGTAGTTCTAGATCTGGGCCAAGACGAACTCTTGTAGGGGATTTATTGAAACCGTTGAATTCGGAATATGGTAAAGTAGCTCCGGGCTGGGGTACTACTCCTCTTATGGGAGTCGCAATGGCTCTATTTGCGGTATTCTTATCTATTATTTTGGAGATTTATAATTCTTCCGTTCTATTGGATGGAATTTCAGTGAGTTAGGTTCATAAGAGCAATGAAGTACTAGTAAAAAAAAAAACAACTTAGGACTCGGATTTCTAGTCCATTTTGGTAGTTCGACTGTGAAATTCCTTTGTTTCGGTATTTCCGGAATATGAGTGTGTGACTTGTTATAATTGATCCTATTGATATACAGAAAATGGATCTGTCATCTCGATAGAGATGATTCTACCTCGTCGGATATTTATATTTATTCTAGTTTCCGAAGCACGAAATAAATATATTGAATAGATCAAGAAAAGAAATATTTTGACTATGATTCATACCTATTATTCAAACCTCGTAACCGGACTCAAAAAAAAAAAATTAAAAAAAGGTATTTCCTAAGTCAAACAATTTTTCTTCTTTCAGAACTATGTACTTTGACGGAAGTACAACGATTTCTCTGGATTTTGTTGAGTCATTACATCTATTCATTAAATAAGTGATGATCAAATGGTTCTTACTCGGAGAACCTTTGAGTTTTGTTTGGGGACTTATTGATGAATCATCGTGGTTCTAGTATGAATCTGAGGTTTCAAGTGATTCATAGGGTCTCAACAAGAGAATTCCTATCAAAAGTAAAACAATAGTCAATTTTCATTACGCAAAAAAACTCAAAAAAAAAAATACTAAATAGGGGAAGAGAAGATTCAAGAAGCCTGTAATAATCAATATAAAAAATATAAAAAAGAAAGACGGATGAGCTAACTTGATATTTTTTAGCATTATCATCACAAAGAACAGATTTCGGATTTTTATTTCTTCGGGTCTTCGGGGTAGATTGAATCAAGTGGCTAAAAAGTTAAAATTTTTTATTACATATCCGTTGAAACAGTATTTGTATGTTTTTGCTTGAGCCGTACGAGATGAAATTCTCATATACGGTTCTCGGGGGGGTTCTTTGGTTTACCTATCTCAATAAAGTATATGACTGGTTCGAAGAGCGTCTCGAGATTCAGGCGATTGCAGATGATATAACTAGTAAATATGTTCCTCCTCACGTCAACATATTTTATTGTTTAGGGGGGATCACACTTACTTGTTTTTTAGTACAAGTAGCTACGGGTTTTGCTATGACTTTTTACTATCGACCAACTGTTACAGAGGCCTTTTCCTCTGTTCAATACATAATGACTGAGGCCAACTTTGGTTGGTTAATCCGATCAGTTCATCGATGGTCAGCAAGTATGATGGTTCTAATGATGATTTTGCACGTATTTCGTGTGTATCTCACAGGCGGATTTAAAAAACCTCGCGAATTAACTTGGGTTACGGGTGTAGTTCTCGCTGTATTGACTGCATCTTTTGGTGTAACTGGTTATTCCTTACCTTGGGACCAAATTGGTTATTGGGCAGTAAAAATTGTGACAGGTGTACCTGAAGCTATTCCTGTAATAGGATCGCCTTTGGTAGAGTTATTACGCGGAAGTGCTAGTGTGGGTCAATCCACTTTGACTCGTTTTTATAGTTTACACACTTTTGTATTGCCTCTTCTTACTGCCGTATTTATGTTAATGCACTTCTCAATGATACGTAAGCAAGGTATTTCAGGTCCTTTATAAACTAAAGAAGACAGATCATAGATATTTGTAATCGATCATATATTATCTCGGAAAGGAACAATAGTATCTTATTGCTACAAATATGGATTATTGAAAAAAAAAATAAGACATATTATTTGGATATTTCTCTTCAACTCCAAAGTATTCTTTATTTGATACTTTGATATGAATAGTTGAAGTGGATCCTCCGAAGAGAAGATGGATTATGGGAGTGTGTGACTTGAACTATTGATTGGGCCATGCGGATATATGAATTTATCCGCCACATTGGAATTCACGACCAAATGTGTCTCCGCATCCAATCACCGCGCGAGTCCCCCTACGTAGCGGAAGATAGGCCGGTTCGCTTGAGGAGAATCTTTTCCATGATCATACCCGAATCCATGTTATGCATGGACAGGCTCCGTAAGATCCCGTAAAATAGATGATGTGACATAATCTGGATTATGTTCGATCTATTCTACTTACTTATTTATAGTATGGAAATGCATCCATTTCCTTTGCATCCATCCAGATCCATGATATTATCGGAGTGAAATAAGGGATCTAAGGAAAAACAGAGGTTAAACTGTATTAGTAACAAGTAAATTCTTTGTATTTATAAGAAGACTCGCGATATTGTGAGAATAAATACCAATCACAAGATATGAGATAATCCAAAAAGCACTTGATCATGATCCAATTTTGAAGCCCACTTGGATATTGAGCATTTACCTGTAAGAACTTAATTCTTGCCAATGAATAGTTGCAACTCCGGAAAAATGGAGTTCGATAAATATTTTCTTACATAGAGTCACTCTATATGTGTAGATATGGATGAAATATAGATTTGATATAGATCCACTTCTGTCATTCCTTTGATTTGATTCTTGCTCGAGCCGGATGATGAAAAATTCTCATGTCCGGTTCTTTCGGGGGGTGGATCCATAAGAATTCACCTATCCCAATAACAAAGAAACCTGACTTGAATGATCCTGTATTAAGAGCTAAATTGGCTAAAGGGATGGGACATAATTATTACGGAGAACCCGCATGGCCCAATGATCTTTTATATATTTTTCCAGTAGTTATTTTGGGTACTATAGCATGTAACGTAGGCTTAGCGGTCCTAGAACCCTCAATGATTGGTGAACCGGCGGATCCATTTGCAACTCCTTTGGAAATATTACCCGAATGGTACTTCTTTCCCGTATTTCAAATACTTCGCACAGTACCCAATAAGTTGTTGGGTGTTCTTTTAATGGTTTCAGTACCCGCGGGATTATTAACAGTACCTTTTTTGGAGAATGTCAATAAATTCCAAAATCCATTTCGTCGTCCAGTAGCTACAACAGTCTTTTTGATCGGTACCGCAGTAGCTCTTTGGTTAGGTATTGGAGCAACATTACCTATTGATAAATCCCTTACTTTAGGTCTTTTTTAAATTGATTCAACCGTGAAATACTGCGCGTAGGTATCTAGGGAATAGTCGATTCAAACTGAATCTTCCCTAGATACATTATTTTTAATCCATCTCAATAGGGATTGTGCTTAAGATTAAATAAAAAATTTCTTCTTTTTTTATATTTTATATATATTATATTTTATATATAATATAAATATAACTATATAATATAACTATAACTATATAATATAATATAACTATATAATATAACTATAACTTTTTTTATATTATATTTTTATATAAAATATAAATAAACTTTTTTTATAAAATATAAATAAACTTTTTTTTTTTTAAATTAAAATAGAAAAAAAAAAAGAAAAAGATGAAGTAATTGTGATAGATTTAAAATGAAAACTTAGTCTTAGGTAAATTAATTGTGAAATGCTTCTGTAGAATGTCCACTATCCGTTTTACATCTTCTATCCGAAGATATTCAATTTTCATAAGATCTTCTTGACTGTTACTCAAAAGGTCCAATAATGTATGTATATTGGACCTTTTGAGACAATTATAGGTCCTGGAAGGCAATTCTGATTGGTCAATAAAAATACATTTCAATGCAATTTCTTTTTTGTTTTTCTTTAGATTAGCCAATCTATCATGAAAGGTAAAAGGGGGTAAAGTAAATCTGCTTTTATTTTCTTCGAAATTAATGTCCTTTTCCTCTGCATGTAGAAAAGGAATAAATAAATCAATCAAATTACGAGAAGCTTCGTGGAGTGCTTCTTTAGGAGTTAAACTTCCATTTGTCCATATTTCTAGAAAAAGGATCTCTTGTTTTTCATTTCCATTCCCATAAGAATAAATACTATGATTCGCATTTTGAACAGGCATGGATACAGCATCTATAGGATAACTTCCATCTTGAGAGTTATTTGTGGGTCTCATACGATATCCGCGATCTCTTTGGATTTGTAATCCAATACACAAATCAAGAGGCTCTGTCAGGGTAGCTATATGCTGTGTAGTGTCAACTATCTCCACAGACGGCGGTAGAATAATATCTTGAGCTGTTATGTATCTGGGGCCTTTGACGCAAATGGATGCGTCTCGAATGCCATATAGATTACTTCTTAATACAATTTCTTTCAAATTCATTAAAATTTCATGTATTGATTCTTCAATACCCACTATCGTAGAATATTCATGTAGTACTTTTTCAGATTTTGCACGTGTTATACATGTTCCTTCTATTTCTTCAAGTAAAATCCGTCGCATAGCAATACCCATGGTATCGGCTTGACCTTTCATAAGCGGGGACAGAACGAAACGCCCATAATAAAGACGCTTACTGTCTATTCTTGATTCAACACACTTCCACTGTAGTGTTCGAGTGGATCCTGCTATTTCCTCTCGAACCATAATAATATATTATTGTTATTTGATTAGATTATTGAATCGTTTATTTCTCTTGACTTGAAATCTGTTCAATTCTTATTTCTATATACGTCTTTTTTTAGGGGGTCTACATCCATTATGTGGCATAGGAGTTACATCGCGTACGAAACTTAATAGTATACCACTTCGACGAATAGCTCGTAATGCTGCATCTCGTCCGGGACCAGGACCCTTTATCATGACTTCTGCGCGTCGCATACCTTGAGCAACTACTGTACGAATAGCATTTGCCGCTGCGACTTGAGCAGCAAAAGGTGTTCCTCTTTTTGCGCCTTTGAATCTAGAAGTACCCGCGGAGGACCAAGAAACCACTCGCCCTCGTACATCTGTAACAGTTACAATGGTATTGTTGAAACTCGCTTGAACATGAATAATTCCTTTTGGTATTCTACGTCCATTCTTACGCGTTGGTATTCTACGTCCATTCTTACGCAAACCAATACGTCCATTTCTACGTGAACTAATTCTTGGTATAGGTTTTGTCATATTTTATCATCTCATAAATATGAGTCAGAAATATACGGAGATATCCATTTCATGTTAAAACAGATTCTTTATTTTTACATTGATCCTTATCCTTCCTTTAGAAAACTCAAAAGATTATCCTTGTCTCTGTTTATGTCTTGGATTAGAACAAATCACTATAATTCGTCCGCGCCTACGGATCAGTCGACATTTTTCACAAATTTTACGAACAGAAGCCCTTATTTTCATATTTACGATTCCTTACCTTGATTCTGAATCTATTCTTTGAAATAAAAAAAGTTTCCTTAATTTTTGAACCTCGAATTGTATCCCCCCACGAATGAAATTAAAAAAATCTCCTAATCGTTCAAAACTTCGTTGCGAAGTCTATAAATTATATGTCCCCCGCCGGTTGAATCATAACTACTTACTTCGTTTTGACTCTATCTCCTGGTAGTATCAGGATAAAACCGTGTCGGATCCTCCCCGAAACATACCATTGAGAAGTGATTCAGTAATTAAACCCTCATGAATCCATTTTTGTTCTTTTATTCCGGGTAACCTTTCCTTGAAGTATCAATTAATGGGGGAGCAGTCATATAACTCACTTTTCCTCTCTTTTTCTTTTCATTCTTTTCACAACTGAGAAGTTAGAGATCAAATTAGGATGCCGTAGGAAAAGGATCACCATATATAACACAAAATTTCTCCCCCAACGCCTTCTAGGCGAGCTTCTCGATCTGTCATTATACCTCGAGAAGTAGAAAGAATAGCAATCCCCATTCCGCCTAAAATCCTAGGAATTCGTTGGTAGTCGGAATAGATTCGTAGACCTGGTCGGCTGATACGCTTTAAAATAGTTTTATATATTCTTTCCCTAGTTCTGTTATGTCGCAGGGTTGAAACCAAGAAATTTTTCTTACTTTCTCGATGTTTTCTAACGTTTTCAATAAAACCTTCTCGCAGAAGTATTTTAACAACGTTTTCGGTGATATTAGTAGATGCTATTCGAACCGTTCCTTTTTTTTTCATGTCAGCATTTCTTATAGAAGTTATTATTTCGGAAATAGTGTCCCTACCCATGATGAACTATAATTATAGTTGCCTCCTAATTTTGATATAATCAACGTGTTTCTTTTTTTTTATGAATTCATAAAAAAAAAAGTATATGCTTGAGACACAATCTACTAATTTTTCTATTTCAGATATTCTACTATATCATAATTTCATCTACTAATATTTATAATACTTCAGGAGCTAATGAGATAATTTTAGTGAAATGGAATTCTCTCAATTCCCTGGCGATTGCACCAAAAACTCGAGTCCCTTTTGGATTTCCTTTTTGATCAATGACAACTGCTGCATTGTCATCATATCGTATTCTCATACCGTTTTCACGCTTGAGTTCTTTACACGTACGTACAATTACAGCTCTAATTACTTCTGATCTTTCGAGCGGCATATTGGACGCTGCTTCTTTGATTACAGCAACAATAACGTCACCAATATGAGCATATCGGCGATTACTAGTTCCTAAAATTCGAATACACATCAATTTTCGAGCCCCGCTATTATCCGCTACATTTAAAAGGGTCTGAGGTTGAATCATATCATTTTTTATCTGCTCTTTCAATGCAAAGGACGAAGAAAGAAAAGAAATATTATCTGTCCAGAAAAAAAGAAACCCGCCATTGTATTTTTTCATTCATTCCTAATGCCCTTTTCTTTTGTTCTACATCTCTATCCCGCAATAATAAATTGAGTTCGTATAGGCATTTTGCACGCAGCTATTGAAATGGCTGCTCTGGCCACAGTTTCGGATACTCCGCCCATTTCATAAAGTATTCGACCCGGTTTAACAACAGATACCCAATATTCGGGAGACCCTTTCCCCGAACCCATACGTGTTTCTGTAGGTCTTACTGTAACAGGTTTGTCGGGAAATATACGTACCCATATTTTTCCACCACGACGTGCATATCGGGTCATTGCTCTTCGTCCCGCTTCTATTTGTCTAGCTGTGATCCAAGCGGGTTCAAGTGCCTGAAGAGCGTATCTTCCAAAACAAATATGATTGCCTCTATAAGATATTCCTTTCATTCTTCCTCTATGTTGTTTACGGAATCTGGTTCTTTTGGGGTTATAGTTGATGGTTGTTTCCCTCTTCCATCTCTACTGCAGAACCGGACATGAGAGTTTCTTCTCATCCGGCTCCTCGCGAAAGAAGAAACAATTCAATATAAAGATAAAGTATTCAATAATATTACACATGTATTTTATTAATAATACACTAAAATACACAAAATAGTGGGATTTTTTGATATTACATAGGAAAGCTGCATGCAAGATACATTTACCTTTACCTAATATATTTACCTACAAGATATATATAAGTTTGAATATATAAATTCTAAATGTATAATAAATGTATAAAATTATAAATATATAAATATGTAAATAATTATAATAATTATATAATATATTATCTAAATATTATCTAATTAATAATATATATAAATAATATAATATATATAAATAATATATATAATATAATTAAATATATAATTAAATAATATTAATAATAATTAATAATATAAAATAATATTAATAATAATAAAATAATATTAATAATAATTAATAATATAAAATAAATTTAAAATACAAATTTTTATTTTTGTATTATATTAAATTAAATGAATTTTTGTATTTTATATTATATTTTTTTGTATTATATTATAATTATATAATATGGTTATATGTTTATTATATATAATGTATATTATATATAATTTATATATTTATAATGTATATATATTATGTTAAATTAATATTTATTATATTTTATTATATATTTATATTATATAATATTATATATTTATATTAATTTATATTATATAATATAATATAATATATTTATTATATAATATATTTATAATATATTTATATTATATATTTATATAATATATAATATAATATATAATAATAATATAATAATAAATAACATAAACATATACAAAAAAAGTATAAGTATATATAAAAATAAGTAAAATATGTATATAATACATAACTATAAGTATATAATTAAAAGTATATAGTTAAGTATTAAGTATATAGTACATAACCATAATAAGTTAAATATAATAGGTTAATTTATTTAGTTAATTTAATTTAGTTAATGTTTAATGTTTTTTTTTAACTTAAATCTAACACATTATAACATAACGAATTCTTTTTTTTTTAACTTTTTTTTTTTAAATATAAATTTTTTAATCCAAAAAATCAACGTTTCGCGGGCGAATATTGACTCTTTTCTGCTTCATTTGTAGGGTCAACCCATGACTGTTTCAGAAAAATTTAATTAATTGGTTCCTGGTCCGTTCCGCCATCCCACCCAATGAATCATTAGGATTCGTTTTCAATAGAATCCTATGCAGTCACGGGTTCCGTCGTTCCTATAGCTTCTTCGTCAATGATTAGGCCTGAACTCGACAATGGAGCTCCCAACAAAATGTGTTTCCGAGTTAATTTCCTCAGTTTCTATTAACTCGGGGCTCTTTTTCAGTATTGATGCTTTATCACACTGCCTTTCTTTTATAAAAAAAAATGATTCATAAACCATACATATTGGAATCATATATCGTTGATATTTTTTCTTTCTATCTATCGTCCTTCCATTTAATTTATCTACATCCCCTTATTATTCCCGGATCAGATCCTATTTATTTTTTTGGAAAAATTTGCAGTTGCTACAACTATATGATCGATACCTCATATAGTGACTGTTTGGGGGATCTCGACAATACGAAGCCATAAGTTGGTTATTAGTTTCTATAGTTACTAGTTCATAATAGTAGTCAGTCCATTTTTTTTTATCCTGACTCTAAAGAAAAACCAAGACAACGAGTCACACACTAAGCATAGCAATTCTACCAAAAATGTAAATCAAATTTTTATTCATCCCTATAGAATTAAAAGAATTAAGCTCATATTTGATTCAACACAACAAGCAGGAGGAAAATAAAACAGTTTTTCATTTTTTGTTCTATCACTGGATAGAATGGTAAGACAAAAAAAGGTCCATCATTTTCCGTCTACAAATATCCAAATTTTTATGCCTAATACTCCATAGATAGTTCGAACTGTATAGGAACAATGATCAATTTTAGCGCGAATGGTTTGTAGGGGAACCCTACCTTCTCTGAGCCATTCGACACGTGCAACTTCTTTTCCGTCGATACGCCCTGCAATTTGTATTTGAATTCCTTTTGTATCTGTTTGTTCAGTTAATTCAATAGCTTTTTTCATTGCTTTTCGAAACGAAACTCTATTTTTTAACTGTAAAGCTATGTATTCTGCCAGAATATTAGGGTGTCCATAAGGTTTTTCAATTCTTGTGATAGCAATGTTGAGTCTCCGGTTTACAGAATTCAACTCTTTTTGTACATTCGTTTGTAATTCTTCGATTCCTCGTCTTCGACCCTCTATTAATAAATTTGGGAATCCAATATAGATTATGACCTGAATAAGATCGATTCTTTTTTGAATTTCTATATGTGCAATTCCCTCGAAACCCGAGGATATTCTCATATTTTTTTGTACATAATTCTTGATACAATCTCGTATTTTTTCATCTTCCTGGAGACCAATGGAAAAACTTTTTGGTTGTGCGAACCAAAAGGAATGATGATTTTGGGTTGTACCAAGTCTGAAACCAAGTGGATTTATTTTTTGTGCCATATTATTCTATTATTTTTCCATCCATATGTTATTTCTAAATATGAATCTAAATCTTAGACTCATATTTAGATTTTTTTAGATTTATCCTTTAATACAATTGTTATATGGCAGGTAGGTCGTTTTATTAGATAACTGCGCCCTCTAGCTCTAGGTCTCAACCTTTTTATAAGGGTACCCCCATTAACTTCGGCTTTACTAATGAATGAATCTGCTTCGTTCAAACCCAGATCGTTAACATTTGCTGCTGCGGAATAAACCAATTTTAAAATGGGAAA